TATCCGCGATCTCTCTTAATTTGTAATCCAATACACAAATCAATTGGTTCCGTCAGGTTAGCTATATGTTGTGTCGTGTCAACTATTTCTACGGAAGGTGGTAAAATGATATCTTGAGCGGTTACATATCTAGGACCCCTGACACAAATTGATGCGTTTCTAACTCCATAGAGATTACTTCTCAATACAATTTCTTTCAAATTTAGTAAGATTTCATGTACGGATTCTTCGATACCTATTATTGTGGAATATTCATGTGGCACCTTCTCAGATTTTGCACGTGTGATAGATGTTCCTTCTATTTCTCCCAGTAAAGCCCTTCGCATGGCAATACCGATGGTATCCGCTTGACCTTTCATAAGCGGGGACAGAATGAAACGACCATAATAAAGACGCTTACTGTCTACTCTTGATTCAACACATTTCCACTGTATTGTTCGAGTGGATCCCGCTACTTCCTCTCGAACCATACTATTCTAGTATTATTATTTGATTTGATTATTGAATTATTTATTTCTCTTGAAATCGGTTTAATTCTTATTTTTACACGCGTCTTTTTTTAGGAGGTCGACATCCATTATGTGGCATAGGTGTTACATCACGTACGAAACTTAATAGGATACCACTTCTACGAATGGCTCGTAATGCTGCATCTCTTCCTGGACCAGGACCCTTTATCATAACCTCCGCCCGTTGCATACCCTGATCCACAACTGTACGAATAGCATTTAAGGCCGCGGCTTGAGCAGCATAGGGTGTTCCTCTTCTTGTGCCTTTGAATCCAGAAGTCCCAGCGGAGGCCCAGAAAACCACCCGACCTCGTACATCTGTAACAGTTATAATGGTATTGTTGAAACTCGCTTGAACATGAATAACTCCCTTTGGTATTCTACGTCCACTCTTACGTGAACCAATACGCCCATTCCTGCGCGAACTAATTTTTGGCATAGCTTTTGTCATATTTTATCATCTCATAATTCTATTTTATCATCTCATAAATATGAGTCAGAAATATACAGAAAAAAAAGATACAGAGATATCCATTTCATGTTAAAGTGGATCCTCCATTTTATTTTTACATAGGTACAGGTACCCCTCCTTTTAGTTTTAGGTAGTTCTTTTTTAGAAAGATTACCCCTGTCTCTGTTTATGTTTCGGATTTAAACAAATCACTATAATTCGTCCACGCCTACGAATCAGTCGACATTTTTCACAAATTTTACGAACAGAAGCCCTTATTTTCATATTTCTTATTCCTTACCTTTACCTTAATTCTGAATCTACTTTTTGTAAGAAAATAAGTTTCTCGAGTTTTTAAACTTTAAATTGTAGAATTGTATCCCCATGACTATGAGAAGAATTAAAAAAAAAACCTAATCGTTCGAATCTTTGTTGCGAAGTCTATAAATTATACGTCCCCTGGTTGAATCATAACGACTTACTTCAATTTTTACTCTATCGCCGGGGAGTATCCGTATGAAACTGCGCCGGATCCTCCCTGAAATATATCCTAGAATTAGATCCTCATTATCTAAACGGACCCGAAACATACCGTTGGGAAGTGATTCAGTAATTAAACCTTCATGAATCAATTTTTGTTCTTTCATTCCAGGTAAACCCCCTTGAAGTATCAACTAATGGAGGAAGGTTTATATTATATAATATAACTCATTTTTCTTCTCTATATTTAAAATAGTAAGTTAAAGATCAAATAAATTTGAATACCAGGGGGGGCTTACCATATATAACACAAAATTTCTCCCCCTATTTTTTCTAGTCGAGCTTCTCGATCTGTTATTATACCTCGAGAAGTGGAAAGAATTACAATTCCCATTCCACCTAATATCTTAGGAATTCGTTGATAGTTGGAATAAATTCGTAAGCCGGGTCGGCTGATACGCTTGAAAACGGTTCTAGTTCTATATATTGCTTTTCTAGTCTTTTTATGTCGCAGAGTTAAAACCAAGAAATATTTGTTACTTTCCTGATGTTTCCGAACATTTTCAATAAAACCTTCTCGGAGAAGTATTTTAACAATACTTTCAGTAATATTTGTAGATATTATTCGAACCCTTCTTTTTTTATTCACGTCACCATTTCTTATAGAAGTTATTAGATCAGCAATAATGTCCCTACCCATGACGAATTTTAATTATGGGTTCCCCCTAATTTTAACATAATCAACATGTTTTCTTTTAATTTATTTTATTATTCTAAAATATATGTTCTAAAATATATGCGTGAGACACAATCTACTAATTTGATTTATTTCGGATGATCCTATCATATGATAGAATCACCCACTAGTATTTATAACACTTCTGGAGCTAATGAAACTATTTTAGTAAAATTCAACTGTCTCAATTCCCGAGCGATCGCACCAAAAATTCGAGTTCCTTTTGGATTTCCTTCTTGATCAATGACAACTGCTGCATTGTCATCATATCGTATTATCATACCGTTTTCACGCTTGAGTTCTTTACATGTACGTACAATTACAGCTCTAATTACTTCTGATCTTTCTAGAGGCATATTGGGAACTGCTTCTTTGATTACAGCAACAATAACATCACCAATATGAGCATATCGGTGATTACCAGCTCCTATAATTCGAATACACATCAATTTTCGGGCTCCACTGTTATCTGCTACATTCAAAAGGGTTTGAGGTTGAATCATATCATTTTTATTTCAATCTGTTATTTCAATGTAAAAGGAGGAAAGAAAAAATATTATCTGTCCAGAAAAAGAAAAAAAAATAAATAAACCTGCGGTTTTCATCCTCAATACTCTTTTTTGTTTGGTTCTACATCTCTATCCTGAAATAAGAAATAGAGTTCGTATAGGCATTTTGCGCGCAGCTATTGAGATAGCTGCTCTAGCTACAGTTTCTGATACTCCACCCATTTCATAAAGTATTCGACCTGGTTTAACAACGGATACCCAATATTCGGGGGATCCCTTCCCCGAACCCATACGTGTTTCCGCGGGTCTTACTGTAACAGGCTTGTCGGGAAATATACGTACCCATATTTTTCCACCACGACGCGCATATCGTGTCATTGTTCTTCGCCCCGCTTCTATTTGTCTAGCAGTGATCCAAGCGGGTTCAAGTGCCTGAAGAGCGTATCTGCCGAAACAAATATGATTTCCTCGACAAGATATTCCCTTCATTCTTCCTCTATGTTGTTTACGAAATCTGGCTCTTTTTGGGTTATAGTCGATGGTTATTTCTTAATTCCATCTCTATTGCAGAACCGGACATGAGAGTTTCTTCTCATCCAGCTCCTCGCGAATGAATCCTATTCTAATTCGATAATATTTCGGATACGTATTAATAGATAATACACTAAGTAATGAATGATTTTTATTGATATTGAATTTTGAAGATGTATATACAAAAAAATATACAATACATTTAAAGGTAAATGAATATGTAATCCTCTTTTTTTAGAACTAATCCTTTTTTTTATTTTGATTCCTATTGAATCAGGGTAAAATATTGTTGTAATCCAATAAATGGAGGTTTCGCGGGCGAATATTTACTCTTTACTCTTTCATTCCTAGGTTCAATCCAGGATCTCTCGGAATAAATCAAAATTTTAAATTTTATTGGTTTGCTCCGCCATCCCACCCAATGAATTATTAGGATTCCTTTTCAATCGAATCCTAGGTAGTCATATCATAGGTTCTGTCGTTCCCATAGCTTCCCCATTAATGGTTAGGTCCGAACTCTGCAATGGAGCTTACAACAAAATTTGTTCCCGAGTCAACCTACTCAGTTTTTATTAACTCGAGGCTCTTTATTTTCTTTTTTATTTTTGTTTAATTTTTTTATTATTTTTTAAATTTTTCTATATTAATTTCTAATTTTCTTATCAATATTGATGCTTTATCACACTGCTTTTTATAACGTGATTCATAGACCATACATATTGGAATCATATATCATTGATATTTTTTTTCTTTCTTTCTATCATCCTCTCCTTTATCCACATCCCCTTTTATTTATTTTTCTTCACAACCCATAATCAGATTAGATTTTTTTATAGAAAAATGTCAGTTGCTACAACTATAAGATAGATTCACTCATTCATATAGTGACTGTTTCTTGGGATCCCGACAATACGAAGCAATAAGTTGGTTATTAGTTGATTTTATATAATCATTAAGTTTATAGCAGGGGTCCGTAGATTTTTTTTTGAATCCCAACTTTTAACTCTAAGGAAAAAACTAACGAGTCACACACTAAGCATAGCAATTATACCAAATCAAATAGTCAATCAAATTTTTATTCAACCTTATAGAATTAGAATTGCTCATTTTTTTTTTTGATTTAACGGAAAAGAATAAAGAATCAAGGACTTTGTCATTTTTTGTTTTATCACTGGACAGAACGGTAAGACAAGGTCTATTACTATTAATCTTTGTCTACAAATATCCAAATTTTTATGCCTAAAACTCCATAGATAGTTCGAATTGTATAGGAACAATAATCAATTTTAGCACGAATTGTTTGTAGGGGAACTCTACCCTCTCTGATCCATTCAACACGCGCAATTTCTTTTCCGTCGATACGGCCTGCGATTTGTACTTGAATTCCTTTTATGTCTGTTTGTTCAGTTAATTCAATAGCTTTTTTCATTGCCTTTCGAAACGAAACTCTATTTTTTAATTGTAAAGCTATATATTCTGCAAGAATATTAGGCTGTCCATAAGGTTTTTCAACTCTTTTGATAGCGATATTGAGTCTTCGGTTTACAGAATGAAACTCTTTTTGTACATTCATCTGTAATTCTTCAATTCCTCGCCTTTGTCCCTCTATTAATAAATTTGGGAATCCAATATAGATTATGACCTGGATCAAATCGATTTTTTTTTGAATCTCTATACGTGCAATTCCTTCGAAACCAGAGGATGTTCTCCTATTCTTTTGTACATAGTTCTTGATATTATTTCGTATTTTTTCATCTTCCTGCAGACCCGCGGAATAATTTTTTGGTTGTGCGAACCAAAAAGAATGATGACTTTGGATTGTACCAAGTCTGAAACCAAGTGGATTTATTTTTTGTCCCATATTTTTCTATTATATATTTTTTTCCATTCTTATTAAAAAATAGGAATCTAAATCTTAGATTGATCTAAATGATTTAGATGTTTCTTTTATTCAATACAATTGTTATATGACAGGTGAGTCTTTTTATCGGATAACTACGTCCTCGAGCCCGGAGTCTTAACTTTTTCACAATAGTACCTCTATTGACTTCAGCTTTACTAATAAATAAATCCGCTTCGTTCAAACCCATATTATGATTAGCGTTTGCTGCTGCAGAATAGACCAATTTTAAGATGGGATAAGATACTCGATAAGGCATGAGCTCCAGTATCATAAGTGTTTCCTCATAGGAACGTCCGCGAATCTGATCAATTACTCTTCGTGCTTTGAAAACGGACATACTCATATTTTGAGCTAAAACTTTTACTTCTCTATCCGGGCTTGACTTTTTTATTATAGGGTTTTTTCCTACGTTTTTGAAATTTGTCATAAATAAGGATTTCCCTCATCATTCATTTTTTGTTCACATCTATTTAGAATAAAAATTCTTAATTTGTCTAATCTTAATTAACTTAAGATTACATTTCTATTCTATTTAAATTTAAAATTAAAGTTAATTTAAATTAATATTAATAATTAAAATTAAATTATATTTTAATTAAATTCTAAATTAATATTAACATTAACTTAACGACGAGATTTATTATCGTTTCTTGCATGTCTCGCGAAAGTCAGAGTAGGCGCGAATTCTCCCAATTTGTGACCTACCATACGATCTGTTATATAAATAGGTAAATGTTCCTTTCCATTATGAATAGCGATTGTATGGCCAATCATTGTGGGTATAATGGTAGATGCACGAGACCAAGTTACTATTATTTCTTTCTCCTCCCTCATGTTGAGTTTTTCAATTTTTCCCGATAAATGATTAGCTACAAAAGGATTTTTTTTTAGTGAACGTGTCACAGCGGATTACTCCTTTTTTTTACATTTTTTTAATTGGCATTCTATGTCCAATATCTCGAAGGTCAGAATAAATACAATAATGATGAATGGAAAAAAGAGAAAATCTTTTAGCTAGATAAGGGGCGGATGTAGCCAAGTGGATCAAGGCAGTGGATTGTGAATCCACCATGCGCGGGTTCAATTCCCGTCGTTCGCCCATCACATTATTTCAAATTCCAAAAATTATATTTTCAATATTCCTATTTACGGCGACGAAGAATAAAACTATCACTATATTTTTTCCTTTTCCTACTTCTTCTTCCAAGCGCAGGATAACCCCAAGGGGTTGTGGGTTTTTTTCTACCAATTGGGGCTCTCCCTTCCCCGCCCCCATGGGGATGGTCCACAGGGTTCATAACTACTCCTCTTACTACAGGACGCTTACCTAGCCAACACTTAGATCCGGCTCTACCCAAACTTTTTTGGTTCACCCCAACATTACCCACTTGTCCGACTGTTGCTAAGCAGTTTTTGGATATCAAACGGACCTCTCCAGATGGTAATCTTAATGTGGCCGATTTACCCTCTTTTGCAATCAGTTTCGCTACAGCACCTGCTGCTCTAGCTAATTGTCCACCCTTTCCACGTGTGATTTCTATGTTATGTATGGCCGTGCCTAAGGGCATCCCGGTTGAAGTAGATTCTTCTTTTTTATCAATAAAAACCCCTTCCCAAACTGTACAAGCTTCTTCCAAAGCATACGGCTTTCTAGATGTATATGATGATATCTAGACAGATGGATCTTATATGAATCGTATGATGAAGTACCACATGACGTATGATGAAGTACCACATGAGTAGATATATAGGAATCCAAATCTGCCGAATCATTCATGTTATGATCTTCTACATCCTAGGTCTCCCCGTTCCGTCATCTGGCTTATGTTCTTCATGTAGCATTCAGACCGAATGACTCTATGAAATTACGTCGATACTTCCCCATATTACGGGTAACGTAGGAGACATCTTTTTCCCCCGGGGATCTTAATTACCACTGCTTAGCTTTCAATTCGCCTCTGACCATCAAATTAAATGTGAATAACCCGTCCTCCTCTCTTTGAAACAAGGGGCGCTTCCGGCTCTGTGCGTGCTTCAAACAATTTTGTCTTCTCCATATTACCATATCTCTAGAGTCAATAATTTTCTATGAAGAACTACTGAACTCAATCACTTGCTGCCGTTACTCAACAGTTTTCTGTTGAGGTCTATCCCGTAGAGGTACTCAAATTGGGTCAGTGATCGATTTCTAGGTTTCGTCGTAAACCTAATTGGTTACTTCCAATTACGTAAATCAATAGTTCAAACCGCACTCAAAGGTAGGGCATTTCCCATTGATATAGGAACTTCTGTACCAGAAACAATGGTATCTCCAATTATAGCCCCTCTGGGATGTAAAATATATCTCTTCTCGCCATCCCCATAGTGTATGAGACAAATGTATGCATTTCGATTAGGGTCGTATTCTATGGTTACGATTCTACCAGATATGTCTTTTTGATTCCGTCGAAAATCAATTTTACGGTATAGACGCTTATGACCTCCCCCTCTATGCCTTGCGGTAATGATTCCTCTGGCATTACGACCTTTACCACAACGATGCCGTCCATAGATCAAATTATTTCGTGGATTGGGTTTCACTTGACTCTCTACGGCTCCATTGCGTGTGCTCGGGGTAGAAGTTTTGTATAAATGTATCGCCGTGTTATTAAGTATTTTGCTTTAAGTTCTTTTCTCTATAAGAGGTGGAATAGAATAACCCGGTTGAAGCGTAATGATCATACGCCTGTAATGCATTGTATGTCCCATAATAGGTCCCATTCTTCTACCCTTTCCGGGTAGTCGATGACTATTCATAGCTATTACCTTGACACCAAAGAAGAGTTCGACCCAATGCTTTATTTCTGTCCTAGTTGATCCTGATTCGACATTAGAAGTATATTGATTGTTCCCCAATAACCGAATACTTTTTTCTGTAAATACTGCATATTTGATTCCATCCATAAATCCATTTTCTTCCCTTCCAGTATCGATAAGAATTCTAGTTCTTACTGTTCATATGTTATGAATATACCATACCAATTCGTTATGTATGGATGATGAGATTCCATTGATACAGAGCCAATTCCAATAGACTTATTGAACGTTCCCATTGGCGTGCATCCAGCAGGAATTGAACCTACGAATTTGCCAATTATGAGTTGGGCGCTTTAACCATTCAGCCATGGATGCTTAACAGGGATCATCGTACATCGTGAATAACCAAATTCCAATTGAAATGAAATCTTTAGGAGGAATCAATGAAACGACATCAATTCCAATCCTGGATCTTCGAATTGAGAGAGATATTGAGAGAGATCAAGAATTCTCACTATTTCTTAGATTCATGGATCAAATTCGATTCAATGGGATCTTTCACTCACATTTTTTTCCACCAAGAACGTTTTATGAAACTCTTTGAACCCCGAATTTGGAGTATCCTACTTTCACGCGATTCACAGGGTTCAACAAGCAATCGATATTTCACGATCAAAGGTGTAGTACTGCTTGTAGTAGTGGTCCTTATATCTCGTATTAACAATCGAAAGATGGTCGAAAGAAAAAATCTCTATTTGATGGGGCTTCTTCCTATACCTATGAATTCCATTGGACCTAGAAATGAGACATTGGAAGAATCTTTTTGGTCTTCCAATATCAATAGGTTGATTGTTTCGCTCCTGTATCTTCCAAAAGGGAAAAAGATTTCTGAGAGTTGTTTCATGGATCCGCAAGAGATTACTTGGGTTCTCCCAATAAATAAAAAGTGTATCATGCAGAGTTCGCGGTGGTGGAGGAACCGGATCGGAAAAAAAAGGGATTTTTGTTGTAAGATATCTAATGAAACCGTAGCTGGAATTGAGATCTCATTCAAAGAGAAAGATAGCAAATATCTGGAGTTTCTTTTTTTATCCTATATGGATGATCCGATCCGCAAGGACCATGATTGGGAATTGTTTGATCGTCTTTCTCCGAGGAAGAAGCGAAACATAATCAACTTAAATTCGGGACAGCTATTCGAAATCTTAGGGAAAGACTTGATTTGTTATCTCATGTCTGCTTTTCGTGAAAAAAGACCAATTGAAGGGAAGGGTTTCTTCAAACAACAAGGAGCTGGGGCAACTATTCAATCAAATGATATTAAGCATGTTTCCCATCTCTTCTCAAGAAACAAGTGGGGTATTTCTTTGCAAGATTGTGCTCAATTTCATATGTGGCAATTCCACCAAGATCTCTTCGTTAGTTGGGGGAAGAATCAGCACGAATCGGATTTTTTGAAGAACGTATCGAGGGAGAATTGGATTTGGTTAGACAATGTGTGGTTGGGAAACAAGGATCGGTTTTTTAGCAAGGTACGGAATGTATTGTCAAATATTCAATATGATTCCACAAGATCTATTTTCGTTCAAGTAAGGGATTCTATCCAATTGAAAGGATCTTCTGATCAATCCATAGATCATTTCGATTCCATTAGAAATGAGGATTCAGAATATGACACATTGATCGATCAAACAGAGATTCAGCAACTAAAAGAAAGATCGATTCTTTGGGATCCTTCCTTTCTTCAAACGGAAAGAACAGAGATAGAATCCGATCGATTCCCGAAATGCCTTTTTGGATCTTCCTCAATGCCCCGGCTATTCTCGGAACGTGAGAAGCAGATGATTATTCATCTGCTTCTGGAAGAAGAAGAAATCGAAGAATTTCTTGGGAATCCTACAAGATCAATTCGTTCTTTTTTCTCTGACAGATGGTCAGAACTTCATCTGGGTTCGAATCCTACTGAGAGGTCCACTAGAGATCAGAAATTTTTGAAGAAAAAACAAGATGTTTCTTTTGTCCCTTCCAGGCGATCGGAAAATAAAGGAATGGTTGATATATTCAAGATAATTACGTATTTACAAA